GAAGAAATACGGGGTTCTGCTTCTGGTGGCAACATGCTATTGGGTGGTGGTCCCGCTTATGGGGTCAAATCAATACGTTCTAAGAAGAAATATTGGAAGATCAATCTCATCGATCTTGTAAGTATCATACCAAATCCCATCAATCGAATCATTTTTTCGATAAATACGAGACATCTAAGTCGTACAAGTAAAGAGATCTATTCATTGATAAGAAAAAGAAAAAACGTGAACGGTGATTGGATTGATGAGAAAATAGAATTCTGGGTCGCGAACAGTGATTCGATTGATGATGAAGAAAGAGAATTCTTGGTTCAGTTCTCCACCTTAACGACAGAAAAAAGGATTGATCAAATTCTATTGAGTCTGACTCATAGTGATCATTTATCAAAGAATGACTCTGGTTATCAAATGATTGAACAACCGGGATCAATTTCCTTACGATACTTAGTTGACATTCATCAAAAGGATCTAATGAATTATGAGTTCAATAGATCCTGTTTAGCAGAAAGACGGATATTCCTTGCTCATTATCATACAATCACTTATTCACAAACCTCGTGTGGGGCTAATATTTTTCATTCCCCATCTCCTCATGGAAAACCCTTTTCGCTCCGCTTAGCCCTATCCCCTTCTAGAGGTATTTTAGTGATAGGTTCTATAGGAACTGGACGATCCTGTTTGGTCAAATACCTAGCGACAAACTCCTATGTTCCTTTCATTACGGTATTTCCAAACAAGTTCCTGGATGACAAGCCTAAAGGTTATCTTATTGATGATATCGATATTGATGATAGTGACGGTATTGATGATAGTGACGGTATTGATGATAGTGACGGTATTGATGATAGTGATGATGACCTTCTTGATATTGATATTGATACGGAGCTGCTAACTATGACGAATGCGCTAACTATGTATATGACGCCGAAAATAGACCAATTTGATATCACCCTTCAATTCGAATTAGCAAAAGCAATGTCTCCTTGCATAATATGGATTCCAAACATTCATGATCTGCATGTGAATGAGTCGAATTACTTATCCCTCGGTCTATTAGAGAACTATCTCTCCAGGGATTGTGAAAGATGTTCCACTGGAAAGATTCTTGTTATTGCTTCGACTCATATTCCCCAAAAAGTGGATCCCGCTCTAATAGCTCCGAACAAATTAAATACATGCATTAAGATACGAAGGCTTCTTCTTCCACAACAACGAAAGCACTTTTTCATTCTTTCATATACTAGAGGATTTCACTTGGAAAAGAAGATGTTCCATACTAACGGATTCGGGTCCATAACCATGGGTTCCAATGCGCGAGATCTTGTAGCACTTATCAATGAGGCCCTATCAATTAGTATTACACAGAAGAAATCCATTATAGAAACTAATACAATTAGATCAGCTCTTCATAGAAAAACTTGGGATTTTCGATCCCAGATAAGATCGGTTCAGGATCATGGGATCCTTTTCTATCAGATAGGAAGGGCTGTTACACAAAATGTACTTCTAAGTAATTGCCCCATAGATCCTATATCTATCTATATGAAGAAGAAATCATGTAAGGGAGGGGATTCTTATTTGTACAAATGGTACTTCGAACTTGGAACGAGCATGAAGAAATTAACGATACTTCTTTATCTTTTGAGTTGTTCTGCCGGATCGGTCGCTCAAGATCTTTGGTCTTCATCCAGACACGATGAAAAAAATTGGATCACTTCTTATGGATTCGTTGAGAACGATTCTGATCTAGTTCAGGGCCTATTACTATTATTACTATTAGAAGTAGAAGGCGCTCTGGCTCTGGCGGGATCCTCACGGACAGAAAAATATTGCAGTCAGTTTGATAATAATCGAGTGACATTACTTCTTCGGTCCGAACCAAGGAATCAGTTAGATATGATGCAAAATGGATCTTGTTCTATCGTTGATCAAAGATTTCTATATAAAAAATACGAATCGGAGTTTGAAGAAGGGGAAGGGGGCCTCGATCCGCAACAGATAGAGGAGGCTTTCTTCAATCACATAGTTTGGGCTCCTAGAATATGGCGATTTGATTGTATCGAAAGGCCCACTGAATTGGGATTTCCCTATTGGACTGGGTCATTTCGGGGCAAATGGATCATTTATCATAAAGAGGATGAGCTTCAAGAGAATGATTCGGAGTTCTTGCAGAGTGGAACCATGCAGTACCAGACACGAGATAGATCTTCCAAAGAACAAGGCTTTTTTCGAACAAGCCAATTCATTTGGGACCCTGCGGATCCATCCTTTTCCCTATTCAAAGATCAGCCCTCTGTCTCTGTGTTTTCACGTCGAGAATTCTTTGCAGATGAAGAGATGTCAAAGGGGCTCATTGCTTCCCAAACAAATCCTCCTACATCTATATATAAACGCTGGTTCATCAAGAATACGCAAGAAAAGCACTTCGAATTGTTGATTCATCGCCAGAGATGGTTTAGAACCAATAGTTCATTATCTAATGGATCTTTCCGTTCTAATA